ATACAGCAATTCGGCTTTCCCTTTCTATGAACTATGTTTTAAAGGGTGTCGGGGGCCTAATTTCATTTCCAAAGCAAAAAAAAAGTCTTTATTTCTTCTTTTTTTTTTTCATTTTTAGAGCCCGTGGAAGAAATCCCAAACACTCAAATAGTGAATTTTATGAATATTCTATTTTTTATACCGGCCTCATTTTTATCAAACCAAACCCATTTGCCTGTCTTCCAAAAAATTACAGTAACAACGGCAATTTAAAACTTAAGTCTTTTTTTTTTATTTCGCTTTTATTGTTTGTTTAGGTTTGTCACTATGTGACTAATCGAAGTGAAAAGACAATCTGATGATACTTCATCAGATGATTGATTGTACAAGGAAGGCGCGAGGTAGGTAAAAAAAAAAAAGAAAGGGATGATAAATAAAGGGATTTTGGATTGATTGGGTCGGGAATCCGAATCCAATTTGGATTCGGTATGGATAAAATAACGTCCTATGTTATAATGTTATATTATTCAAGTCTCGACGACAAATTTATTTGATAGATCAGATATTGTTATTCATGATATTGATCTGATTCAAGACCATTGAGAGGTAATTCATTCATTGAATTTACAGACGAAAGATTTATCATCTCTAGGGGATTAAATCCCGAGTTATTGCGAAGTAAAAAAACCGATGAGATTATGGAAGTCAATATTCTTGCATTTATTGCTACTGCACTATTCATTCTAGTTCCTACCGCCTTTCTACTTATCATTTACGTAAAAACAGTCAGTCAAAATGATTAAGTCAAATTCAATTGAATGAAACTTTCCTTCTTCAAAAATTGACGAAGTCAAATGAAAAGGATTTCAATTTAGCGTCTTAACTTAAATGAAATGAGCGGACTATAATCGGCAATAGTCTATGAATTCGATAGTATAGTATGGTAAGAAAGAAAGATTAATCTTTCTTTCTTACCATACTATCTATCCCTCAGTCTATATCTATCTGTTAGTCTAGAAAATTATTAATCTAGAAGAAATTAAGTTTCTATAGATCAATCTACACTATTCTCTTCATATTATGTTATGGGTATAGTAATTATAGTTATAGTAATTCCATATATTACTATATATTGTATGGAAGTGACATAACACCCAATTTGCTACACCCATTTCTTCCAACCATCTGAATCCCTTTCTTTTCAAAATACAAACATGGGAATGGCTGAAATATCTCTTTTCTTTGATTGAAAGAGTATGCTTCATATCATAGATTCCTCGATTGTAGTCCAATCGGATTTAAAATTCAGATATTTTTTTTTACTAGTTCATACTAGTTCAAAGAGCGTTTCAGAACGATAATGGTCTATAAAACAATTGATACGGTTTGATTCCTCAACTCAATTAGTAGTACTTTTAGAGCCCACTTCTTCCCCACACTACGAGTGAAAGGGAAAATGTAAAGACTACCATTAAAGCAGCCCAAGCGAGACTTACTATATCCATGTGAATTATGTCCCCTATCTCTATAAATACGAAGGAATTATTCCATTATTCCTCACTAATAATAGTGGAATCGATGGCGCAGAGTCAAAAAGAAATTCTGGCCGAACACTATCGAGAAACCAAACCAACAAATCGATTATGATTTCGAATCGGGAAAGATTAAACGCAAGCAAAATACGTAGTAACACCCCAAGGGAATGGGAACATGTAGGAATAAGAATCAAATAACAAATAAAAAGTAATAAAGCCTATTCTTTTTTTTGTTTTGTTGACTTTTGTAAGTCAAAACCGAAAGGGAGAAATTACTAAACAAGATAAATCACTATCTATTACAGACCCCTATTTCCCCATTTGATCTAATCTGTACCCCCCTTCCGATTATCTCTGTGAAAGAGCGATGCTTGACTAGAGCTTTACGAAAAAAAAATTCTTTCTTTTTGCCCCCTTTTTTCTATATTTCTATAAAAGTGAATTATCCATCCAATCTAATATTGATTGGATACCTGAGCACTCAGAGATTCTCGCGAGCCCGTCGTATATAAAGCAGAACAGAAGAGATTTCGAGTTTTTTGTTTGTTGATTAGGCGACACCCGGATTTGAACTGGGGAAAAAGGATTTGCAGTCCCCCGCCTTACCACTCGGCCATGCCGCCAAAATTAGACAAAATGCAAACTAGATGAAGAAATTTTTCCAGATTACTTAATTTTTATTGTACTTGTATTTTGACTCCTGTTTTCTTTAATACTTTTTCCTAAAAAAAAACACCCCTTTTTGTTTTGGATTTGGATTTGATCCACCCCTTCGATTGATTATATAGTATCTGAAAATCCACAACATTAAAAACATTCTCTCGTTTTTCTATTGAAATGTGGATTTTTATCAGACAAATTTGAACCGTTAACTATTGACCGCTTACTTCGAATTCATGAACGATTCTGGTATTTGAATCACAAAATTGTGTTTTCCTAATGACATAAGAAAATACAAATTGAGACAGAACTTATTAGTATTGATT